TTGGAATCGAGTTTTGGGCCAAAATAAAGACTTTTAATGATCGTGTAATAACTTTTTCTTCTCATTCAGTCAAGATATTATATGAATAGCTGCTAGTTGAGTTAAAATGAAAGTAAAAAATTTTAGAGAGTCTCTGTTCATTATAAAATAGAAAATAGATTTGATACAATTCAAAATCAATTTTTTTTTTTTCAATTTTTTAGTGATTCAAAAAACCTTTCATTTTTTAATAAAGTTAGATGACATAGTTCTTAGTATTATTTTCTAGTTTACCCAACAATTAATCTTTTGATTAAAATCACGGGATAGATGTAACAAATCATGAATAAAATTTTTTTTATACACCTGTAACTTTATGGAATTTCGTCTATAATGATTGGTGAATCAATTCCAATTCTTCTTTGAATTGGTATTTTTGCTTATCTTCCTATCTTGCAAAAATGGAAACTTAGGTAAGTGCTTTATAAACATATGTAGAAAAATAATTTATTTCATTTAGTTCCTTCATGCCTACTCTAACTAGTTATTTCGGTTTTTTACTAGCTGCTTTAACTATAACCTCAGCTTTATTTATTGGTCTGAGCAAGATACGACTTATTTGAAATGACTAATTCATAAAAATCAATTTTATGTGGCATTTAAGGTATTGAATAGTTAATTAACCCTTACTTTGCCAATTCTTTATTATTATTATTGAGATTCATGCCAAGTCGGATTAATATTGAGGTATAGATATTACTCCTTTTTCTCCTTTCAAAGAAATTGAAATGATTGAAGTTTTTCTATTTGGAATCGTGTTAGGTCTAATTCCTATTACTTTGGCTGGATTATTCGTAACTGCATATTTACAATACAGACGTGGTGATCAATTGGACTTTTGATTAATTAACATCTCTTTTTTTGATTGACCTCCTCTTTTCTTTATTAATCCATAGGAGGTCAAATTCAGATTACTGTTGAAGTCTTTTCAGTCTAATTCAATCTAGGAAGATTGGAATCACGCTCTGTAGGATTTGAACCTACGACATCGGGTTTTGGAGACCCACGTTCTACCGAACTGAACTAAGAGCGTTTTTGTAATAGATAGATAAGACTGTAAGTAAAGAAAAGGATTCTTTTTGCAACCCCACTACATTTTGTATGTATATACTATACAATAGTCTTATAAAAATAAAATGTATGTCCAAAATCAATCCAGATCTCCTGTTACTGCTCAAATCAAAGGAGAAGTAATAGGTAGGGATGACAGGATTTGAACCTGTGACATTTTGTACCCAAAACAAACGCGCTACCAAGCTGCGCCACATCCCTTTAATTGGTCTACAGTGTAGTGTTATTGTAGAGAATTCCTCTCTTGTTTTCCACATCCTTAATTTCTTTTATTTTGATAGAAACAAATATTATTTTTCTATTTCTTCTTGTTGGTTTCATATATCCTATAATAATAGGAATAGTCCAAAACTTATATACATATGAAATATGGAACCTGCCATAAAACATAAAACTAAATGAATATTTTTCGTGAATGCTGGGGAAGAAAGGGATCCTTTATTTCTGTTTTAAGCAAAAGAAAATATTTTTTTTTTACCAACTCATTGTACATTTCAATGTGAATTCGAGATTCGGTGTACAATTTTAAGTAGCTCTTAACTACATATGCATCTAATCATATATGTATTACGATTATGTATTCCAATAAAGAAGGAGGTTTTTTAATGCGAGATTTTAAAACATATCTCTCTGTGGCACCGGTACTAAGTACTCTATGGTTCGGGGCTTTAGCAGGTCTGTTGATAGAGATTAATCGTTTTTTTCCAGATGCGTTAACATTCCCCTTTTTTTCATTCTAGGTATTAACATGGAAAGGAATAAAGAAGATTAGAGATACAATAAAATATCCGTGTGAATAAGCCAATCCCTTTTTCCCTTTTTAGAAAAAGAATATGGGAGGAAAGAGAAAGAAGAAAAGTAGATTCAACATTTGCAAAACTTGGATTGAAGTTTAAATTCAATTTGATAGAAAAATTTTTAAAATGGATAGGGGTGAAACCTACAAATTAGATCTAGGGAAAGAATATTATACAAGATACTGAAATGATGTACTAAGATTCTAAATAGAGTTTAGAAATCATTGTATTATATTATTTAATATTCTTTTATTGATTGCAGTGAAATCTGGATTTCAAATTAGTAACTTCTTTTTTTTTCCTGTTTTTGTTTCGGATCAAAAAAATGGAGGAGTTGAATAAATAAAAAAAGACAAAGGAGGTTCATGGCACAGGGTAAAGATGTTCGAGTAACGGTTATTTTAGAATGTACTAGTTGTATCCAAAAGGATATTAATAAGGAAAAGACATCAACGGGAATTTCCAGATATATTACTGAAAAGAATCGACACAATACGCTTAATCGATTGGAATTGAGAAAATTCTGTCCCTATTGTTATAAACATACAATTCACGGGGAGATAAAGAAATAGATGGGAGATAAAGAAATAGATTGAACCAAGCATTTGCACCTGCGTGTTCCCCTTCCATTCCAAGGAAGGGGAAAAATGACATGATACATGATATATAATATATATTATTACTTAATAAATAAAAAAAAATAAATAAAAAAAAAAAAAAAAAATTGAATAAAAATAAACAAAGCAAATCCTATTTATTAATTCTAATTAATTTTAGATCTCACCAAAATAGGATTTTGCCAATAAGGAATAAACTAAACAACCCATGGATAAATCCAAGCGACCTTTTCTTAAATCGAAGCGATTTTTTCGGAGACGTTTGCCCCCGATCCAATCGGGGGATCGAATTGATTATAGAAACATGAGTTTAATTAGTCGATTTATTAGTGAACAAGGAAAAATATTATCTAGACGAGTGAATAGATTGACTTTAAAACAACAACGATTAATTACTATTGCTATAAAACAAGCTCGTATTTTATCTTCGTTACCTTTTCTTAATAATGAAAAACAATTTGAAAGAACTGAGTCGACCACTAGAACTCCTGGTCTTAGAGCCCGAAATAGATAGGCTTACTTTTTTTTTTATTATTGAATCAAAATTCTAATCCGAACTCAAACAGAGATTGGTGTTTTGTTCAAAAAATACAAAAATGCAGATTTGATTATCGTATCTTTCGTAAGAGAAAAATCAGGTAACAGGTAAGCTGAGAAATCTTTTTTTATTGAACGTGTTCATTCATTTTGACTCCTTTATTATATTCATTTCTATTTTACCGTCCCGGAGAATGAACTCCGGGAAACTCTCTTTAAATTCTTTTGATGCATTGCTTTCAATTTACTTACTTTATGATCTCGTTGGAAATCATATAAAGACAATTCTTATTTAATATAGCTATTTGCGCAAGTATTTTACGATTAAGAAATACCCGTCTCTTATACAGATCATGTATTAATCTATTATAACTATTTGATACTCCCCTTTCGCGAATCACTCCGTTTATGCGAGCGATCCATAAACGACGAAAGTTTCTCTTTTGCCTACCTCTATCCCGATGAGCCGAAACCAAAGCTCTTATTTTCTGTTGAGTAATAGTTCGAGTAAGTCTTGAATGAGCCCCTCGAAAACTTGAGGCAAATAAACGAATTTTTGTTCTACGTCTCCGAGCAATATATCCTCGTCTAATTCTGGTCATTGTATAAATGCGATTTTGACGAATAACTAATGGATTTCCCTTCTTTCAGTTATTCTTTTTCACTTTCTTAGTCTATTAATAACAAAACGGATTTTCCGATGTATAAAAATGGAATTCCAATGGCTTTGGCTACTATAACCTTCCCGACCACAATTTTACTTTTTTCTAGGCATTTCACTTAATCTCGAAAAAAGAAATTGTATTCTATTAGCTATCAAAAACATAGTAAATGGATAAAAAGAAATAGTGGGTTCCATCGTTTCTATGGTTACTTCTTAAACGGTAAGGTCTTCTCTATACACCGGAGCCTCTTATTTGATTTAATCAATCTTATTGGTCATTTTACTTGTACAGTTCACACTTTTTTAGCTCTACTCTACCCCTGAATTATCCAATAATAGATCTTTCACAATAAGATCTACCCATACAGTAACGGTATTTAATTAGGAAGATTAACTGGATAGTTGACCCTGTTAGTCCGTTCTTGCAAGAGTGGGAGTCTAATCTTTCTGTTTTTAAAATAGGATTTTCCCCGCTTAATGGATAACCGTTTGATACCAATGGGGAATTTTTTCTCATTTTAAATTGAGGTGATTGAATTTGCACCAATAGAAACCATAAATTTCATACACAATAGGGGATATGATAGATTTTTTTATTTTTCTTTTTAGATTTCATTTCGATAGTGAATAGAATTCTTCCATTTTATCCTATTCATCGATACGGGAAAAATAGTTTTCTTTCTTTTGTCCCAGCCCATGATCTTAACGAGTCACACATACACCCTAGTACATGTTCCTCGACGCTGAGGGCATCCCCCGAGAGCGGGGGATTTCGTAACATTTCTGATTGGCTGTCTTGTTTTTCTAATAAGTTGTTTAATAGTTGGCATATTGAATCATATACATAATGGGTTGGTTTAGATCGATCCTAACCAGATAATTCTGAATTTTTTCAATATAAAATTCGGCTAAGATAAAATAGAAAATCGCGGATTTACGAGAAATCCATACTATTTTCAGCAACTGCTAGACTGCTACAAGATCAACAATTCCATAAGCTTGGGCTTCTGTTGCTGACATAAAAGCATCTCTTTCCATGTCTTCGGATACAACCCATAAAGGTTTGCCCGTTCTTTGTACATAAACCCTTGTGAGGGTTTCGCGCAGTTTCAGCAGTTCTTCCGCTTCCAGGATAAATTCTCCCGTTTGTGCTTCATAAAAAGAAGTAGCAGGTTGATGAATCATTACCCTGATGATATAACAGAATAAAAAGTTCTTCTATCTCGCATGATGAAGAGAAAAGAAAAATAAAGGATAACAAGAAAAAAATTGAAT